CTTTCTTCATTTTATTTAATATTATCCTACATATGGATATAATAAATCTAAATCAATCCGTTAGACTCAATTATTGCATAAAAATATCAGGATTTGATTGATCTAAGTTCATGTAATTTTATTTTATTACTTATTTAATTATCTTTTGGTCAATCGTTGAATTGAATGGAAATGAATGAAACGGGAATCTGTTCTAGTTCTATAGAATATCTTTTTTTAATCACACATCGTAAACGGGGATATCACACGAAATTTTGAATCCTAATACCTAATAATCTACCTAATAATCCTAATATCTAATTAATAGCTAATATATTATCAAATATTTTAATATAATATATTAATATAAATAATAAAAATATTTAATATCTTCTAGTTATAATTGAATGAACAAATGAATAAAACAATATATAAATAAAACAATATATATATAAAGAATATTCATTGGGGGGAAATGGAAATATAAATTAGTCAAACAAAGAGTATTTTTAGGAAAAATAGGAAAAAGATCTTTTAGATGGATCTCTTTCCTATTTTTTTACAATTCTCCGGTAATCTTTTTGACTATTATATTTATATTAAATCGTATACTTATTATTTTTTTATACCTTATTGCATCTTTCTTTTTTTTTTTATTTGGATAACCTTTTTTTAGAAATTTTCCAAATTTCTTTCTATTTTATATATTTATGTTCCCTAAGTATATTATCTTGAGCCGCACATACATTGCGGCAGGCTAAACTAAAAAAAAAAGACTATTTGGTTGGAAAATTAATCAATGATGGCCTTCCATGGACTCACCTATATAAGCCGCAGCTAAAGTAGCAAAAATAAGAGCTTGAATACCGCTTGTAAATAATCCAAGGAACATGACAGGTATAGGAACTACTAAAGGTACTAAAGAAACAAGAACAACAACTACTAATTCATCAGCTAATATATTTCCGAAAAGTCGAAAACTTAGCGATAAGGGTTTTGTGAAATCTTCTAAGATGTTAATCGGTAAAAGGATTGGAGTTGGTTGGATGTATTTAACAAAATAAGCTAATCCTTTTTTTGAAAGACCTGCATAGAAATATGCTATTGATGTAAGTAAAGCTAATGCAACGGTAGTATTTATATCATTTGTAGGTGCAGCTAACTCCCCATGAGGTAACTCTATGATTTTCCAAGGCAAAAGAGCCCCTGACCAATTAGAAACAAAAATAAATAGAAACAGAGTTCCAATAAAGGGAACCCACGGACCATATTCTTCTCCAATCTGAGTTTTGCTCACATCTCGAATGAATTCAAGGACATATTCAAAGAAATTCTGACCGAAAGTAGGAATGGTTTGCGGATTTCGAACAACTAGAATGGCTGAAACTAATAAGATAGCAATTACAACCCAAGAAGTAATAAGTACTTGGGCATGCACTTGGAAACCCCCTATTTCCCAATAGAAATGTTGACCTACTTCCACAGCAGATATATCGTATAATCTTTTTAATGTGTTGATGGAACATAATAGAACATTCATATTGCCCTGCCCTCTAAAAGAAATAGAACTTCAAAAGGAATTATTTTGATTCAACCATCTTCGTTTTTTGACTTGTCTACTTAAATTTTCTATTTTGAATACCGACTAATCACATAATATTTCTGGTTATTTTTATCTTTTTTGCGCGATTCAATAATAGTATAGTAACCGATTCCAAAAATACATGGAATTCCCAAAACCAAAAAATTTATTTATCTTATTATTAATCAAGAATTTCGTATATAGCTAGAACGACCCTCACAAATTGCAAATACTAATTTGTTAAGAATTAATCGGATTGAAGCTATAGCATCATCATTGGTTGGAATCGAAATATTTGCGAGATCCGGGTCACAATTTGTATCGATTAAACAAATCGTTGGAATTCCCAAAGTGATACATTCTCTAAGAGCCGTATATTCTTCTTGCTGATCAACGATTATTACAATATCAGGTAGCCCCGTCATATATTTAATACCGCCCAGATATCTTTCCAGGTGAGATAATTGTCTCTTCAACATAGCGGCATCTCTTTTTGGAAGACCGTTGAGTCTCCCCATCTTTTGTTCCGTTCTCAAGTCCCTGAACTTATGAAGTCTCGTTTCTGTAGTATACCAATTCGTTAACATACCGCCGAGCCATTTTTTATTAACATAATGACACCGAGCTCTTATTGCAGCCCGCGCTACTGAATCAGCTGCTTTATTTTTGGTACCAACAATTAAGAATTGTTTTCCCTTACTTGCTGCATCAAAAACTAAATCACAAGCTTCTGATAAAAAACGAGCAGTTCTAGTAAGATTTGTAATATGAATACCCTTACGTTTTGCGGATATATAAGGTGCCATTCTAGGATTCCATTTCCTAGTACCATGGCCAAAATGAACTCCTGCTTCCATCATCTCGTCCAAAGTTATGTCCCAATATCTTTTTGTCATTTATCCCCACACTTTTTTTTTTTCAAAAAAAAAAATTGAAAAAAGAGACCTGGTATCCTTAAATAGAAATAAAGAATTGTTCCGATGGAACCTTCTCTTCTACCGAAGATTGGCTGTTGATACATGATCAGGCCATTCATTTTTTTTTTCTATTTATTATTTTCTTTATTATCTTTTATTACCAAATCCAATGACCCCGTTTAAAGTGATGAATCCGCTCTTAGGAATCATTAAATCCTAGAAATTATTGTTCTGATGTATCGTATAAATTCTTTGAAATGCAAAAATCAAATAATTCTTTGTGATAGAACAAAATCTCTCTCATTTCTCCCTCGAATAAATTCTTTTTTTTTGTTTCCAAGGTAATCTTGTTATGTTGCCTTGGCCTTGAACGGTGCATTACTCTTTTGAATCCGGTACCAACGGGTATCATTCCCCCTAAAACAACGTTTTCTTTCAGACCTTTCAACCAATCGATACGACCCCGGAGAGCGGCTTTTGCTAAAACTCTAGCAGTTTCTTGAAAACTCGCTTCGGATATGAAACTTTGAGTATTTAGAGATGTTTTTGTTATTCCCAATAATAGAGCTTGGTAACAGATCGCTTCTTCCAAGGCACGCCCCGTTCGTTCAGCTCGCAACAATCCAATTAGTTCACCGGGTGAAAAAACATTAGACATTCCATCTTCTGAAACCAAGACCTTTGATGTTATTTGACGCACAATAATTTCTATATGTCTGTTATGGATGTGCACTCCCTGGGATCGATAAACCTTTTGGATTTTATTAACCAAAGAAATACGACTTTGCACTATAGTTAGCTCAGCACCAATTAAGAATCCCCAGGGAATGCCAAGAATTCTTGTTATACGCTCGTTCCAAGCGTCAACTCTCTTTTCTAGGTTCATCGATATTGAATCAATCGAACGCACTTCTAATACCTGTTCCACTTTTGGAAGACCTTGTGTTATATCACCAGATCTCGATTTTTCATATATAAATGTAACTAATATATCTCCTTCATAAAAGATTTCTCCATAATGGCCATGAACAGTTGCTCCTGGAGTCGCCAAATAAGGATTAGCCGATCTTATTACTACAGAATCAATTTGAACAATTAGAACTTGACCCGATTTTAGGTGTGGTCTATTTTTCGTTTTCGCTATACATACATTTTCACAAATAAATTGCCCAAGGCTAATTATTGTAAACGTTTTTTCACAATAATTATGATGATAATTATGATGGATAAAATACCAATTAAAATGGAATGGATTTAAAATGATGTTACTACATAGATCGGGTTCATAAATTTTCTTGTTTTCGTCCATTAAATAATATTTAAATACTTGAAAAGTTTCCTTTAATTTGTCAAGTTGCAAATTTTTATTTCGCGAGATCTGATTATAGGTTATTAAACGGTAAAATGAATAAAAATTTGTAACTTGAAGGGCTATTCCTAAAGGGCCTAACGAATTTTTAATTGGAATTAAAGGATCTCTTTTAATTTTATTAATTCCTTCTTTTATCCCATTGTGATATTTTACATCGTTGAATGGTCCCATTTGAAAACAATTAGATGATGACAAAATTATCAAAGATCGGCATTCCTTATTTCTATTCAACAACATACGAATAGTTCCGTGATTTTGACTAAGTGATTGTTGAATTTTTGCCTTGGAATAAATAGAATAAAATGGATTGATATTGATATGATCTGACTCATTATCCGAGATCAATCCTGAACCAGACGGATCATTCCTTTTTCTGATATACGAAATACGGGATTTCACTAAGTCAATTCTTAGGAAATCTCCAATCAAACCATTTGTACTTACTTCAACAAAAGAAGCGCGGGCCTCTTCGATAGAAGAACTTTTTTTGTGTTGATCCCAATTCAAGACTAAACAAGTCCGAACTAATTGAATGCTTGTGTCGGAAATTCCCCGAATTGATTTTCCATTTCCATAAAGAATATAATTGAGAACTTTAAGTTCCAGATTATCCCTTTCCTGCAACAGATCTTGGGGGAAAAGTTTTACTAAATTTATACCGTCCGCTATCTCATATAGAATTACGGGTCGAACCAAAACAAAATCTTTTTTCTTGGTAGTTGTGATCCATTGGACATAGATCCAATTTTTCAATTTTTTTGATTCCTTAGAATTTTTTTTTTTTCCCGTTCCGGGTGGTATCAAGATGCCACTGTGTCGGGATATCTTATCCATCTCTCCAGGAAAATGGATATCCCCAGAAAAGATTTTTATTTCAATCCTTTTTATTTTCTTCTCCACTCGGACCAATCCTTCTACTCGACTTCTTATATTTAAAGTGATTGGTGTATCTACTCCAATGATACTATTGTTCCGTACCATTATGGAAGAAGATTCAGGTAAAATATGCACTTCCTCGAGAATGAAAAAAAATCCATCTACTTTCATTTGGTATTTTGGCTTAAATTCTTTGACTCCTCGATACTCAATTAAATCCTCTTTTTTAAAAATAGAATGATTTCCTATAGTCCTATATTTAGTAATTACCGAA